ATCAAAGGAAGGTAGATTTACCAACAAATTACGAAATGCTATAGTTCTTACATATAATTTATTAATTTATTCAGAAGTAATTCGCGGGATTATGCACCTTTCTTTTTTAGTTCTAACGAACAAAAACGAACAAAGTGCATCTGGTTGGATCCAGCCTATTTTTGAAATAAACAACTCGCACACACTCCCTTTCCAAAAAAGATCAATACACCGAGCACTACACTTAGATTTATTAGATTTGTTGCTAAAATATCGGTATTAAATCTTAAACTCCCGGCGGATGGCCAGTGACCCAAGGAAAGGAAAGAATCAGTTACATTTTTCATATGATCTCCCCTTATAGATAGACTAAAAAAATAGAACAGAGTTCTTTTTGTATCACGTCTCGCCCTCTTTTTTTTTTTTGCAATTGAAATTCCCAATAAGAATGATACTTAATTAGAATTAGGTTATAATTAGGTATCAGGCTATATCTCAAATCTCACATCAGTCCTTCCCAGAGTTATTGTCTCAACGAAGAATTGTAGGAGTGAAATCTTGCTATAATTTTAAAGGGCAAGTGGCAATTAAAAGTTTTTAAATACTTATAGTATTTAAAAGTTAAACTAAACAAAAGGATTCGCAAATAAAAGCGCTAATGCTACAACCAGCCCATAAATTGTTAAAGCTTCCATAAAAGCTAGACTAAGTAATAAAGTACCTCGTATTTTTCCCTCCGCCTCGGGCTGTCTCGCAATACCTTCTACAGCTTGACCCGCAGCAGTACCTTGACCAACTCCAGGTCCAATAGAAGCAAGCCCTACGGCCAATCCAGCAGCAATAACGGAAGCGGCAGAAATCAATGGATTCATGAGAAGTTCCTCGCAAAAAATAAAAAAAATGGTTAATGATACAACCAAGAATTAGGACTTAACTATTCCGAATCATTCTTTGAGTTCGTCGTTATTTGTCTTTATTTCAATTTAATCTCCTTATTCTTATTCATTCAATTCACAGCCATAGACCAGACTAAAGGAAAAGACTTCTATTTGAAAGCCAGGTCCGGAGTAGGGCAAATTATATATATCGCGAGTTCATATATAACTAGTCAATTATCACATATACATGCCTTTGTTACATAATGTAAACCAACGACTCGTATCTTAGATTCAATCGGATTCTATAAATTTGCTTTGAAACATCCACAAAAGTTCGCTTAGAGCCATTAGATTCCATATATCTAATTGAACCCCTCTCCTAACAAAAACTTTTTTAGGACTCTAAGTTTTTGTAAACCTTTTTTTCCCTTTTAGTTCTCAGCACATGGGATACAACATCGAAAATCGAAATCATTAATATTTAGATTTACTATTGAAATTGGGTGAACAATCTAGAATATTAATTGAGGAAGGTAAAGATAAAAGGGCCAAACCATAAAAATGGGAAAAAGATCTTTTTCCCATTTTTCCAACAATTCGCTCATATCATAATCTTTATTTGCGATTACTCTAGATTCTAGCTCGTAATATACCATACTTTGGATGTTTATTTTTCTTAAGTATAGTATCTTGAGACAGGCATACATTGACTTGGGCTAAGCTAAGCAAAAACATAGTTCAAAACTAGTCAATGATGACCCTCCATAGATTCTCCTATATAAGCCGCAGCTAAAGTTGCAAAAATAAGAGCTTGAATACCACTTGTAAATAATCCAAGAAACATAACCGGTATAGGAACTACTAAAGGTACTAAAGAAACAAGAACAACAACTACTAATTCATCAGCTAATATATTCCCGAAAAGTCTAAAACTAAGTGATAAAGGTTTTGTGAAATCTTCTAAGATGTTAATGGGTAAAAGGATTGGGGTTGGTTGAATGTATTTACCGAAATAACCTAATCCTTTTTTACTAAGACCCGCATAAAAATATGCCAATGACGTGAGTAAAGCTAAAGCAACCGTAGTATTTATATCATTTGTGGGTGCGGCTAACTCCCCATGAGGTAACTCTATGATTTTCCAAGGTAAAAGAGCCCCTGACCAATTAGAAACAAATATAAATAGAAAGAGCGTTCCAATAAAGGGAACCCAAGTAACGTATTCTTCTCCAATCTGGGTTTTGCTCACGTCGCGAATGAATTCAAGAACATATTCGAAGAAATTCTGACCATCAGTCGGAATGGTTTGTGGATTCCGAACAGCTAGAGTGGCAGAACCTAATAAGATAGCAATTACAACCCAAGAAGTAATAAGTACTTGGGCATGGACTTGTAACCCCCCTATTTGCCAATAGAGATGTTGGCCTACTTCCACACCGGATATATCGTATAAGACTTTTAGTGTGGTGATGGAAGATGATAGAACATTCATATTGCCCTCTGACAGAAATAGAACTTTAATAAAATAAATTATTTTGATTCAACCGAATTCTAGATTCTATTTTGTATACCAACTAATCACATAATCGCCCATTTTTTTATCTCTTTTTGAGATTAGGGAATAATAAGCGAATCCAGAAATC